ATCTGAGATGAATCTATTATTTCGATTTGTTATTTGTTATTGAATTGCGTACGCATAAAGACCATAAAAAGAGTTTCGTTTTATGGTTCTTTCATATACGTTTTCTTTAATTGAATGAACGTTCTGATTCTCAATTTCTCAAAATACTTCAATTGGTACACGCAAGAAATAGGCTAATTCAGCAGCCTTTTGTTCAATTTCTCGTGGAGTCAAATTCTCATCAGTACGGGTCAAGGGAATGGACCCCTGGCCTCGGATGTCCATATAAAGAACACGACGAGCATAAATACCCTCTTTAACTTCTATTCTAACGGACTGAATATCTTTTATAAGGAATCGGAGGAATATGCGACGATTTTTTCCCGGAAATCCCCAACGAAAAATACAGACTACTCCTTCCTTTCTATCGAATCGATCATAACCACTACCTACATTCCAGGAAATTGTGCACCACAAATAAGAGCTAATAAAGAGACCCGCAATTCCGTAGAAAGACATCACGATTCCTTGTGGAAAAAAAATGATTTGCTGAGGCGGAAAAAAAGATAGCAAATTTCTACCAAGATAACTGGAAGTTCCAACTAATAAGAAGCCTAATGAACCTAAAAAAAGGATAAAGGCCCAGCAGAAATTACTTATTTTTCGAGACCCCGTTATAAGTTCTATCCATATATCGTCTGATCGCCAAGTCATACTTTACTCGATTGCATTTTATTGGAATTGAGATAATACCCCAGAGAAATTTGACTTTACTTTTTTGTTTCCGAAGTAACTCTCATCAACTAGCACTAGTTTGAGGTGAACTAGCACTAGTGTGATGTCAACCTTTAGGAGTAATTCATCAAATTGGTTAAATCTAAAATAATAACATACTCTTTATTTAATACGATCCCACTATACATATCGATATACATATAGATTCACCGACTACATTTCAGCCATCCAGAGATCCTGATCTATTTGAAAATTGCTAGAATTGATATATCCATATATCATGTTTCTGCGTGCATAAGAGTTTTTTCCTTTATGTTCGGTGGCAATCACATGTTATACTATATTCCAATAAATAGATATCCGTGTTATGATACAAGTCCACGTTTTCCAAAAAAAAATGGATGAGATTGGGTCCCGGCGGATCTAAACAATCTTGTTTTTTTGAACATGAAGAAATAAAGAAGCCATTGCAATTGCCGGAAAGACTAGGCCTACTAACGGCACAAAAATAGATGGAAGGTTCAAATTTGTCATAGAAGGGGTACCTCGATTTACTATTTGTATCTGTTATTATGTTATTATATAAATAAAGATATCTTGTAATAATTATAATTAAATTAAGAATTTGAATTCTAATTAGATAATATTTATTATTAATATAATTAGAAGAATTTTTAATTATTAGTATAGATCTAAGTATCTATATATCTAAATCTAACTGAGTACGTATAATAAGAATAAGTGCAAAGAATGTAGAACTGGAGAACTAAATAAATGGACTTATTCATCTCCTACATGAGAAAGATATGTATGATAATAAACTTTATTATTTTTCTTCATTTCTTTGTCTTTTGTTCTTGTCTTCGAATTTTCTAAAAATAGATAAAGAGTTTTTTACCGATTATCGAAAGATTCGTTCGAATCCGACCCAACATGAATTTTTAGCTAAAATGGTTTTTCGGGAGATAGAGAAAGAGACAAAACTCTATTATCTATATTTAAATTTCAAATTCTATACCTAAGACAAGAACAAATTCGTTTTATTTTCCAAAATTCACGAAAGGAAGAACTCACTCTTGGTGATAAAGGCTTCTTGATTCGTAATCAGGAATATAGGTCAAAAAAAGAGTTATCCTCAACTTTCGTTTTGATTCTTTCTACAATTCGATCTTCTATCAGCAAAGAAAAGGCCATTATTATCTTATTTACTTTGATTCCGATAAACTAACTACTTTTTGCTACAAACACAAAAAAATGATTGAACTTAGTGCTCTACTTGATTTTGCTTGACTTTTGATTCAAAGGAAAAAAGGCGTGGAGCTTAAATAACTCACTCAGAACGCTTTTTAAAAGATTACGTGGTACAATTAGGTCAAATAAACCCTTCTGGAATAAGTATTCAGCTGCTTGTGAACCTTCGGGTACTGTTTTATTCAATGTTTGTTCAATTACTCTTTTACCTGCAAATGCAATGTAGGCATTGGGTTCGGCAATAATGATATCCCCCAACATACCAAAACTAGCTGTGACTCCACCAGTTGTCGGAGATGTAAGGATTGCTACATAAAATAATTTTTTATTTAATTGATAATCATATAAAGCAGACGATATTTTAGCCATTTGCATCAAGCTCAAACTTCCTTCCTGCATGCGCGCCCCCCCAGAAGCACACACTATAATAAGAGGTAAATTTTGATTGGCAGCGTGTTCAATCAAACGGGTGATTTTCTCTCCGACTACGGATCCCATACTACCCCCCATAAACTGAAAATCCATAACCCCAATT